CGCTATCTCGCATCCAGTAATACTTGGTTCCACTCTGCCAGAACTCCCAATCATCATCATCCTCTTGAGAATATTCGATACAATCAAATAGTTTGCCACAAGGAGGGCGCCATAGTCTAGGAGCCCAAACTATTTGATTGTAGAAAAGCATCTCTTGCGGGTCGAGGGCGAGGGCTCCTTCCCCTTCTGCAAACTCCGATTCGTCTTTTTTAAAGATAGAACAAGATCTTTTTTGCATCATATCTAACGGATTCCTTGGTTCGGACCGAAGAAGCCAGGATCCTACCAGAGCGCCTTCTATTTCTAATAGGCTATCAACTAGATCAGAATCATTCTCAACGAATCTATCAGAAGTGATCCAACTGTTTTCATCGGGTCCGGGTGGAGACCAAAGATCTTGAGCGACCGATCCGGCAGAACAACTCAAAAGATAAAGAAGTATCGTTAATTTCTTCATGCTCGCTCCAAGTTCGTAGTACCATTTGTACAAATAAGAAAACCCTTCATTACATGATTTCTTCTTCATATAGATAGATATAGGATCTGTGCAGCAATTACTTAGAAGTACATTTTGTGCAACAGCCCTTCCTATCTGATAGAAAAGGATCCCATGATCCGGAACCGATCTTACATGGGATCGCAAATCCCAAGTTTGTCTATGAAGAGCTAATCTAATTGTATTAGTTTCTAGAATTGATTTCTTCTGTGTAATACTAATTGATAGGACCTCGTTGGTAAGTGCTACAAGATCTCGTGCATTGGAACCCATGGTTATGGACCCGAATCCGTTAGCATGGAACATTTTATTTTCCGAGTGAAATCCCCTAGTATATAAAAGATTGAAAAAGTGCTTCCGTTGTTGTGGACTAAGAAGCCTTCGTATCTTAATGCATGTATTGAATTTCTTCGGATCTATTAGAACGGGATCCACTAATTGGGGAAGATGAGTCGAAGCAAAAACAAGAATATTTCTAGTGGTTTCACAATCCCCGTAGAGACTGGAGAGAAAGTTCGTTAATAGACCGAGGGATAAGTAATTCGACTCATTCAAATACAGATCATGAATGTTTGGAATCCAGATTATGCAAGGAGACATTGTTTTTGCTAATTCGAATTGACCGAGGATATCAAATCGGATTACTTTCAGCAGCATATTATCCATAGTTACCACATCCGCGATAGTTTCCAGCTCCGTATCAAAGTTATCACTATCGATATCGATATCATCATCAATATAGTCATAATCCTCATCAGGATCGGTATCCTCATCCATAAAACAATATATAGGCCTGTCAGACAGGCCCCTGTCCGGAAATACCGTAATGAAAGGAACATAGGAGTTTGTCGCTAGATATTTGACCAAATGTGATCGTCCAGTTCCTATAGAACCTATCAATAAAATACCCCTTGAGGGGGATAGGTCTAAGCGGAGTGAAAAGGGTTTTCCACGAGATGGGGTTTGTGAATAAGTGATTGTCCGATAATTAGCAAGGAATATCCGTTTTTCTGCTAAACAGGATCCATTGAACTCATAATTCATTAGATCCTTTTTATGAATGTCAACTAAGTATCGTAAGGAAATTAATCCCGGTTGTTCAATCATTTGATAATCGAGATCATTCTTTGATACAGGATGACTATGAGTCAGACTCCATAGAATTTGATCAATCCTTTTTTCGGTCGTTAAGGTGGAGAACTGAACCGCCAAGTCTCTTTCGTCCTCATCAATCAAATCATTGATCGTAACCCAGGATTCTACTCTGTCTTCAATCCAATCACTGTTCACGTTTTTTCTTTCTCTTATCAATGAATAGATCTCTTTACTTGTACGACTTAGATGTCTCGTATTTCTCGAAAAAGTGATGGTATTTGATATGATACTTATGAGATCGATATTCCAATCTAATTGTTCCAGAGCAAAGAGATTATTTAACAAGAAAGAATTCAGTTCATATTCATATTCAGATTCAGATTTAGATGTAGATGTAGGATACCTATACAGAAGTTTTTGCAACTCAATCATGTATGATGGAATCATCAAAGATTTGATCTTTTCTAACTCTGTCTGTAACTCATTAGAGACTCGGGAAACAAAGAGAAGATGCGTACGAACGAGATATCCAGCAACAAGAAGAAGGAAAAGGATTGAATAGAGGAACTCCCGAGCATTTGTTGATCTCAGATGTGTCAATATCATTGAAACGGGTGACTCATTATTTCGATGAATCATTTCTTCGGACAGAAGAAGATTCTGTAAACACTTACTCGAAATCTCACTTATCAGATTCCATTGTGGAAGAATCGTCCACCATTTTTTAATTAGCCGTGATATATCTGATCTATGCATAATAGAATTCAAAATGGATACCGATTTTGGACTACTACTTAGTATCGACAATCGGTCTGAAAAAATATCTAAAAGGACGGAAGTTAGATATTTGCACCCTGTCGAAGTAAGGAACCATGGCATATATGTTTGGAACAGATTCCATTTTGAAAAAGCACTATCCCGTTGTTGAGAGGTTCTATACATCTGCCCTTTCTCAACGCATTTCTTTAGATAAAGACTCCGTTTTTTCCTCAGATAAAGACTCTGTTTTTTCCTCTTTACGTATGGTAAATTTTTCTCAGAACATGGAGTGTGAATCAAACCAATGTTTGAATTGAAACTGAGATACTGATGCAAGTTCTTCCCTTCTGAATCGGATAGATTCATATCTGAAAGAGGCTGACAATAAGTTCTTTCAAAATTGACTATTTGTTCCTCTGTTAGAGGTGTTCCAGAAATGTCTGCGATCGAGTAAAGAGCTCTACGAACGAATGGATCGGGTCGAATTGGAAAACGGAAAGATTTGTACAAGTTATACGTTTCGTCACCACTTTGTGGAAAATCGTTAGGTATGAATATGTCAGATACCTGTGAATAAATCGGTAAAAGATGTTTTTTTTTACCGACGCATAAAGAAAATATTTTGTTGCGAATGAACAAGATATTGAGGAATTGTCCATATGTACGATCATAATTATTGATACGGGTCTTTTCCACATAAAAGGGGAATCTTTTGTTACAATAGAACCAGAAGTGATGTGGATTATTCAAGAATCGAAGTTGATTTGCTTTATAAAAAGACGATATCAATGAACTTCTATGAAATGGTTTCACGGGATTCAGCCAATTGTCTCGATCGTGGGATATCATTGAGAAATAGGAATCCGTGTTAGCAAAGGATTTGCTGCGATTCTTTCTAGTATGGAATGAGTCAATCATCCACTTTGGTATCTTATTGAACAAAAATGGTGATATTGTTCCTCCATTGATCAAGAATTTCGATCTTTGGGAAGTATCATGATCAGGTTTCAATTTATGCAAATGAATGATTTGAACACCTATTGATTTTAACAACTGATTGCAGAGCGGCTCATTCGGACCTTTCAATTCATAGATGTGGATCTCGGACCTATGAATGGGGCTATTCCCGATACTCACAAAGAACAAAGGAAGTGACTTGGACAAAAAGAAACGAAGTGGCTTGGACAAAAAGAGAAGTGACTTGGACAAAAAGAAACGAAGTGACTTAGACAAATCTTGTTTGTCGATAGCCTCGGACCAATTAATCGAATATTGATTAATACGTAATTGATCAAACACTACTTGAAAACGGTTCTTCTGTTCAGAAACGAAATGTTCCAAATGTTCCTGGAAATTCTTACTCCCGTTGGACCATTCGTATCTATATGCATTAGGATCCCGATTCATGGATCTCTCGGTTCGAGAAATAAGAGGATCAAACCATTTCTTCTGACTCTTTTTCAAATTCGATAAATGTTGGTTGATCGTATATTTCATTATAGTTATATGATTCAGAGTATCATTTCCTATTTGATCCCTTTGAATTCCATATTCGAAGTTGCGATCGGATCTATTCATTAAAAAGAATCGATTCAATACATTTCTTATGTACCCATAGGCGCTATATTGGATTTGAATCAGATTTCGGATCAATCTATATTGATTGACTGCCTCCATTATGTTGTTGCTAGCAAATACCACTCTTTTGAGTTTTGAATCTTCCAAATCATTCCCGCAGTGGATCCAGACCGGTTTTTTTCTGATGCTTCGATAAAAAAAGGCATTCTCTTCATAAAAAAGAGGAGGTAGAACCAATAAAGATTTCTTTTTCGATTCATCCTTTGTTTTTTCCTTTCCATTCACTAATTTTTTTTGATCTAATCCGCAGGAATCAATCGAAAAGGCAAATCCCCTATGATACACCAGATCCGGCTCGGTTATTGATAGAGTGAATAGATCTGCCATTTCTTGAAATCTCTCTTCTGATTCAAAATCGTGGTGTAATGTGTACCCCCCCTTGTTCCGATCGTGGAATAGATGAAATAAATCAAAAAATGGATTTTTGTTCAAGAATGAAATCTTATTGGAACTGTCCATATCTGGTTCATCCTTCGGAACCATATCACATCCCGGATCTGATGAAATAGGATGAATTGAGACGGTATTTTGTAAATAAGTAATTATCTTGAATATATCAACCATTTCTTTATTTTCTGATCGCCGGGAAGAGACAAAAGAAACATCTTGTTGTTTCTTCAACCATTTCTGATCTCTAGTGGACCTGTCAGTAGGATTCGAACCCATATGAAGTTCTGACCATCTGTCAGAGAAAAAAGAACGAATTGATCTTGTAGGATTCCCAAGAAATTCGTCGATTTCTTCCGGAAGCCGATGAATAATCATCTGCTTCTCATGTTCGGGGAATAGCGGGGACATTGGGGAAGATCCAGAAAGGCATTTCGGGAATCGATCTGATTCTATCTCTGTTCGTTCCGTTTGAAGAAAGGAAGGATCCCCAGGAATCGATCTTCCTTTTAGTTGCGGAATCTCTGTTTGATCGATCAATGTGTGATATTCTGAATCCTCCTTACTAATGGAATCGAAGTGATCTCTGGATTGATCAGAAGATCCTTTCGATTGGCTAAAATCCGTTACTTGAACGAAAATAGATCTTGTGGAATCATATTGAATATTTGACGATACATTCTGTACCTTGCTAAAAAACCGATCCTTGCGGATCGGATCATCCGTATAGGATAAAAAAAGAAACTCCAGATATTTTAGATCTTTCTCTTTGGATGAGATCTCAATTCCAGCTACGGTTTTATTAGATATCTTACAACTAGAATCCCTCTTTTTTCCGATCCGGTTCCTCCACCACCGCGAACCCCGGTTAGATTCGGGCATGATACGCTTTTGATTTATTTTATTTATTGGGAAAAGCCAAAGACTCTCTTTCGGATCCATGAAACAACTCTCAGAGGTCTTTTTCCCTTTTGGAAGATACAGGAGCAAAACAATCAACCTATTGATATCGGAAGACCAAAAGGATTCTTCCAATGTCTCATTTCCGGGTCCAATGGAATTCATAGGTATAGGAAGAAGCCCCCTCAAATAGAGATTTTTTCTTTCGACCATATTTCGATTGTTAATACGAGATATAAGGACCGCTACTACAAGAAGTACTAAACCTTTGATAATGAAATATCGATTGCTTGTTGAACCCTGTGAATCGCGTGACAGTAGGATACTCCAAATTCGGGGGTCAAAGAGTTTCATCAAACGTTCTTGGTGAAAAAAAATGTGAATCAAAGATCTCACTGAATCGAATTTGGTCCATGAATCTAAGAAATGGGGCGAATTCTTGATCTCTCTCAATATCTCTCTCAATTCGAAAATCCAGAATCTGAATTGATGTCGTTTCATGGATTCCTTTTTCATGGAATCCTCTTTAATTAATTTCTCTTTCATTGGATTCCTCCTAATCCTAAAAATTTTATTTCAATTATAATTTTTTTTTATTTCTTTTTTTTTTATTTATGATGTTATGATCCCGTGTTAAGCATCCATGGCTGAATGGTTAAAGCGCCCAACTCATAATTGGCGAATTCGTAGGTTCAATTCCTGCTGGATGCAGGCCAATGGGAACGTTCAATAAGTCTATTGGAATTGGATCTTTTATAAAGAGAATCTCATCATCCATACATAACGAATTGGTATGGTATATTCATACCATAACATATGAACAGTAAGAACTAGAATTCTTATCGATACTGGAACTCATAGGGAAGAAAATGGATTTATGGATGGAATCAAATATGCAGTATTTACCGAAAAAAGTATTCGGTTATTGGGGAACAATCAATATACTTCTAATGTCGAATCAGGATCAACTAGGACAGAAATAAAGCATTGGGTCGAACTCTTCTTTGGCGTCAAGGTAATAGCTATGAATAGTCATCGACTCCCGGGAAAGGGTAGAAGAGTGGGACCTATTAAGGGACATACAATGCATTACAGACGTATGATCATTACGCTTCAACCGGGTTATTCTATTCCACCTCTTATAGAGAAAAGAACTTAAATCAAAATACTTAATAACACGGCGATACATTTATACAAAACTTCTACCCCGAGCACACGCAATGGAGCCGTAGACAGTCAAGTGAAATCCAATCCACGAAATGATTTGATCTATGGACAGCATCATTGTGGTAAAGGTCGTAATGCCAGAGGAATCATTACCGCAGGGCATAGAGGGGGAGGTCATAAGCGTCTATACCGTGAAATCGATTTTCGACGGAATAAAAAAGACATATCTGGTAGAATCGTAACCATAGAATACGACCCTAATCGAAATGCATACATTTGTCTCATACACTATGGGGATGGTGAGAAGAGATATATTTTACATCCCAGAGGGGCTATAATTGGAGATACCATTGTTTCTGGTACAGAAGTTCCTATATCAATGGGAAATGCCCTACCTTTGAGTGCGGTTTGAACTATTGATTTACGTAATTGGAAGTAACCAATTAGGTTTACGACGAAACCTAGAAATCGATCACTGATCCAATTGGAGTACCTCTACAGGATAGACCTCAACAGAAAACTGAAGAGGAACGGCAGCAAGTGATTGAGTTCAGTAGTTCCTCATATAAAATTATTGACTCTAGAGATATGGTAATATGGAGAAGACAAAATTGATTGTTTGAAGCACGGACAGAACCGGAAGCGCCCCTTGTTTCAAAGAGAGGAGGACGGGTTATTCACATTTAATTTGATGGTCAGAGGCGAATTGAAAGCTAAGCAGTGGTAATTATAAGGATCCCCCAGGGGAAAAATAGAGATGTCTCCTACGTTACCCGTAATATGTGGAAGTATCGACGTAATTTCATAGAGTCATTCGGTCTGAATGCTACATGAAGAACATAAGCCAGATGATGGAACGAGGAGACCTAGGATGTAGAAGATCATACCATGAGTGATTCGGCAGATTTGGATTCCTATATATCCACTCCTGTGGTACTTCATCATATGATTCATATAAGATCCATCTGTCTAGATATCATCATATACATCTAGAAAGCCGTATGCTTTGGAAGAAGCTTGTACAGTTTGGGAAGGGGTTTTTATTGATCAAAAAGAAGAATCTACTTCAACCGATATGCCCTTAGGCACGGCCATACATAACATAGAAATCACACTTGGAAAGGGTGGACAATTAGCTAGAGCAGCGGGTGCTGTAGCGAAACTGATTGCAAAAGAGGGTAAATCGGCCACATTAAGATTACCATCCGGGGAGGTCCGTTTGATATCCAAAAACTGCTCAGCAACAGTCGGACAAGTAGGTAATGTTGGGGCGAACCAACAAAGTTTGGGTAGAGCCGGATCTAAGTGTTGGCTAGGTAAGCGTCCTGTAGTAAGAGGAGTAGTTATGAACCCTGTGGACCATCCCCACGGGGGTGGTGAAGGGAGAGCCCCGATTGGTAGAAAAAAACCCACAACCCCTTGGGGTTACCCTGCGCTTGGAAGAAGAAGTAGGAAAAGGAATAAATATAGTGATCGTTTTATTCTTCGTCGCCGTAAATAGGAATATTGAAAATCGAATTTTTGGAAAAATGGGCGAACGACGGGAATTGAACCCGCGCGTGGTGGATTCACAATCCACTGCCTTAATCCACTTGGCTACATCCGCCCCCACTCTCTAAACTACAAAAGGATTCCTTTTTCCCATTCTTCATTCATTTTTAGATTCGTTTTTTTTTTTTTTCTTCATACTTAGATCAAGATTTTGGAAGAAAATTCCAATTTTCAAATACAAAAACTTTAGGTAAAAAAAGGAGGAATCGGCTGTGACACGTTCATTAAAAAAAAATCCTTTTGTGGCCAATCATTTATTGGAAAAAATTGAGAAGCTCAACATGAAAGAGGAGAAAGAAATAA